CACACCTTTGGCTAATTTGATTCGATGGAGAGATAAGCCAGTGGCTCTTTCCATTGTGCAAGCAAGATTGGTTGGATTAGCCCACTTTTCTGTAGGTTATATATTCACTTATGCGGCTTTCTTGATTGCCTCTACATCGGGCAAATTTGGTTAATTCTTTACTTTATGTTATATGCCGTATCCGCGAGAATATCATATCTTTCGATGGGGAAGGGGGTATACCCCCTTCGATTTCTATTTCTACATCTAGGATCCGACTTGTACCATTGATAATAATAATAACTGAACCATTATGGCAAAGAAAAGTTTGATTCATAGGGAGAAGAAGAGGCAAAAATTGGAACAAAAATATCATTTGATTCGCCGATCCTCAAAGAAAGAAATAAGCAAGGTTCCGTCCTTGAGTGATAAATGGGAAATTCGTGGAAAGTTACAATCCTTACCGCGTAATAGTGCACCTACACGTCTTCGTCGACGTTGCTTTTCTACTGGAAGAGCGAGAGCTAACTATAGAGATTTTGGACTATCCGGACACATACTTCGTGAAATGGTTCAGACATGTTTGTTGCCGGGGGCAACAAGATCAAGTTGGTAAGGATTAAAATGTCACTTCATTTTTCTATTTCGTTCGATGATCGTAGATCATAGAGGGGCCCCTTGACTATTCTGTAGAAATAGGCTATACTATTTCTACAGGTATGGAAGAGGGGCGCATTCAATTCTTGTTTGTTCATTAGTTTCGTTTCTAGGGTTTCCTTTCATCGCGGGATAGAGCAGTCTGGTAGCTCGCAAGGCTCATAACCTTGAGGTCAGGGGTTCAAATCCCCTTCCCGCACCATTTTTTTTTTTTCAAAAAAAAAATGAGACTTTATTCTATATTTTTATTCTATCTTTATTTTTATTCTATTACTAGTAAATAGATTCTATTACTATTAACTAGATTCTATTACTATTAACTAGTAATTAATTAATTAAGACTTTGCTTTTTGCTTTAGAGTGGGAGGTATTTATTATATTACAGTCAACTAGAACGAATCCTTTATCTTTTTAAATACATTACCCTGGGCGGATAGCGGGAATCGAACCCGCGTCTTCTCCTTGGCAAAGAGAAATTTTACCATTCAACTATATCCGCATTGTTCGTTCTTGATACAAAAGGTCTGGATAAGATTTGGTCAGAGCTAGATCAGATACTCTTTTGAGGGCAATTTTTTTCAAATTCCATCAATAAATTAACAAATTAATATATTAATAATTTGTTAATTATATTAACATATATTAAGATTCAAATAATTCAAATTCTATTTCTATTTTATTTATTTCAATTTAATATATCTAAATATTTGAAAATTTGAATTTAGTATATCTAAATATATAATACAAATATTATATATTTGTATTATATATTTGAATACAGTTGAATACAGATTTTTTTTGAATCCATTTTTCTTTTTTTTTTTATATTTTATTTCATTCATCATTCAAGTTCTATTTATTTAAGTTACAGATTACAGAAGTTTGACTAATGAGCCCCCCCCCTCCAATTTATTTGCATTTTTGGGGGGACTTATACTTATATTTTTTATTGAATTTTAATGTATCTCACAATCCGAAAAATTCGTGGAAGGGGTCGTTTTTGGATCTGGAATGAATAGATTCAAGAAATAAGAGAATTAAGGATACCCACCAGAAAAACTAATCCGATCCATAATGATGTACCAGAAAATACAATATTTTTATTACTCAACCAACCATCAGGAGAAGCGAATACAACAGGTACACTAATCAATAAGATTGACGAAGTAGCAATTAATGCAAAAACAGCCAATTGGAAAGCAATAGTCATGTTTCTAATCCTCCAAGCTATCAACAAAAGAACTATACCCTTTAATCCCTCTATCATATCGACCAAACAAACAATTTGAATAAAGTACCACCCACATAGAGGGATTTTACCATGAATCCATTGATTCTATATGACTTATTTCCAACCCCTTTACCACTTTTATTTGGACATGAAATCGAAGGTGATTTTTTTGACTTCCTGTTCACAAATGGGCATGCTAGATCATGCATCTCATCTATCTATATATACAGATAGATCGACCTATAGATTCACACACAATATCTTTCTATACATGATAGTATCAACTCATATGGCCATGTTCTATTCGGTAGAATAAAATAGAAATTATCTCTTGGAGAGATGGCTGAGTGGTTGATAGCTCCGGTCTTGAAAACCGGTATGGTTCGAAACAAAGAACTATCGAGGGTTCGAATCCCTCTCTCTCCTTTTTTTCTTTTGATCGATGAATTTTTTTTCTTTCTTTATTGGCTTTTCTTCTTAAGTTCAAATTTTGAAAATCGTAATAGAATATTAATATTACGAAAAAAAGTCATTATTACGAAAAAAAAAGGGGGGGGGGAATGAATGGCTCGGCTATCCCACCCAGCCGAGCCAGAAAAACAAATGGATTCGATAGAAATTGAAAAAAAAAAA